CCTTTTAAGAAATAAAGTTTTTGGTCGGAATATGAATCCAAACCGAAAGACCCCTTAACTATTAAGGGGTTAATAGAACGAATCACACTTTTACCACTAAACTATACCCGCTACAATGCGATTATTGTATATAAAGGGACCTTTTGTCGAACAAGGGAATTGGACGTAATCAAGATAGGATCATAAAATAAAAGAATCATCAAAATGAGAGTGTTGGCATTTTTCATGGGGAAACTTAATGAGATTAGGAAAAGAGGGTTCAGTTAAATAACTAAATAACAAGTTTTATCCTTGGCGGAATTTTTATAGATACGGCTCGACAAAACCGCCGAAATCCTACCATCAAAATTCATTGTGTAAGAATCCACAGTTTCATTTTTTTTATCGTTATTTCAGTAAAGTAAAAAAGGAAAGTAAATAAAAAAGAAAGAATAATATGAAATTACACTTTGATTTTTTTATATATAATAAGGATAAGAATGGAAAGAGTCCTTTTCCTTTTTTTGTTGCTTGAATAGCAAGATTTTTGTTTTGAAAAAAAATAAGATAAATCATTTTAGCTCGGATTAAAAAAAGGGCCCGGCTAGGTACTGACCAGGCCAGGCCATGGGAATAAAAACACCTTTCGGACAAAATCAAAGCAAGGAGCTCTTCTTTATTTTTCGTTATTTTTATATATTGTATTTAGTACTGTCTTTCTTTTTTTTATTTATATTGTATTTTTAGAGACCTTACTTTATCTAAATGTAATTACGGATAAAAGTTGTATATATCTATATAATAAAGATAGAGAAAAAAGCCAGCGAAAGAAAGACTTTTTTGAATCTTTACTTTATGTGTAATGTAACATAGTAATTATCTTTTTTTGAATTGGGAGAGATGGCTGAGTGGACTAAAGCGTCGGATTGCTAATCCGTTGTACGAGTTATTCGTACCGAGGGTTCGAATCCCTCTCTTTCCGTTAATGGCTTCATATTTACCTTATCTTTCAAATTTTGAAAACCCTTATTAGTTAAACATGTAGAATAGATCAAAAAAATCCTAAGAAATTTGTGAAAAATCAAGTAAAGAAAATGAAAAAGCCCCTTTTATTTTATTCTTCACGCCCAGGATTACGTCCTGGATCATTAGATAGGAATCCGAAGATGAAGAGAGAAACAAAGAATATTACTACTGTGTAAACAAAGAGTTTGAGAGTAAGCATTACACAATCTCCAAGATCATTTTTTTGGAAAAAAAAAAAGAGAATAGATCTTCCATTACCAAAATTTTCTTTCATACCCACAATTAGATATTGTGGGGAACCTTAACCCTATTGGGGCCTTTCGCTGGAAAAAAGGTAAGAATGGGCAAATGGGGTGATCCAGATTTATTGCAGCTCTCCAAGAATTTCAATGTTTGAATCGAGGGTTCATACTGTAAGACTTATCTGATCTTATCAATTGTTAGAATTTTTTCTCGAATAAATCATTAATTTTCTAGGATAGTATTAAAGATCTCATCGAAAACTTACAGCAGCTTGCCAAACAAAGGCTAAGAGAAAAAAAAACAAAGGTATAACTGGCATAACATTCACGATTGGATTCAAAAAAGCATAAGCTTCGGGCAATTTGGCGAAGAAAAAACTACTCGAATAAAGGGCAGAATTAAGACAGATACAGATCAAATTAAAGATATTAAGCATAACAGACATTTTGTTCTTGGAGATAATTGCATTTTGATTGAGTTATTGATATAAGGAAAAATAAAGAAAGTAAAGTGGACCAAAAAATCCTTCTTTTTCTTTGAACTTACCCAATCAAAAATCCTTCAATTCTCAAAAGAGAATAGAAGAAATCATACTTTCATACAATATCTTAATTGAATTATATGTAATGATCAATAAATTCAGTTTAATTCTATATCGATACGTATTAAAATCCTATCAACAATCAAATTTATTCTATATATATTTGGGTTAGAATTGACGAAAAACCAATACCAATATTAGTCTTTATTAGTGTCGAATAGAAATCTAAATGGGGCGTGGCCAAGTGGTAAGGCAACGGGTTTTGGTCCCGCTATTCGGAGGTTCGAATCCTTCCGTCCCAGAGCATATCCATTCTATCAGAATCAAGATTGTGTTTTGGATAGAATGTCATTCTTGTTTCTGATTTTTAATGATTCCGAAAAGAATCATATCCCGTTTTTTCACAAACTGAACTAAATCCAGTTGAAATGACACACAAATGTAACTGAATCCATTTGTGATCCAGGTAAGATGGGATCATAGATCACAAGAGTTTGAATTCAAAAAAGCCGGGCGGGCTTTTCATCATATGTGCATTCACTTCATCTTCATATTGAGGTAAGTTAGTTACTTAGAAAAACCTTATGTTCGTATTTATTTGAATTTTTTCAATGATACATTTTATTTTGAATCAAAATGGGAAAGAAAAGCACCTATATTCCCTATCCCTTCAATGAGATAGCCTGATTATTTTATTAATTCTCTGTCAATCCCGAAATTCTAAGGATCTCTTGAATTCTAAACAAGAGGGAGTTCTTGGTACTAATTGAATTCAATTTCAATCGATCGGGATTAAGTCTCTTAAGACTGGGTTAGGGTAAAATCAAAATAGGAGCACGGACTTAATCTGAACTTGTTTGACTTTGTATCTAGACAAGATAGTTAACATCGGGTAAAAGAGGATCGATCCTTTTTTTATTTATGCCTCATCATTCTCATAGAATTTGGGAAGTAGATAGAAGTTAATCAGTAACGGAAGGTATTAATTGGAATGTCTGTGTTTGTCCGATTAACAAACAATCAAGTTCCATATATAACCGACGTATTTTCTTTGAACCTTACTTTGAGGTATTTTTTGTTTGGTTCTAATGAATAATTAAAAATCTATATTCAGACAGGAGTGATTCATACATTTTATTCACTTTAGTTTATGACAAGATTACAGAAAAATTACTATACAAACAACAAAATATGAAAATGCGTATAAAATGCGGAAATGCTTAGCTTATATTTATGTATTGTTATCGTTTTTTTATTTCAGTGAGAATGGTCTTTCGATTTTTGTGACAAAGATTTTTGATCCCTTACCTTAAATTATCAAATTGAAATATTTCACATAGAATATCTATAACAGTGACAATTGTTCAGTCTATCTAATAGATACGACAAACCCCTATTTTTTCGATTCTTATTTGATTTTATCACTCAGATGAAAGAATAAGGACCGAAATCTTACCTTAACATCAGTCTTTTTTATCCACTCACGAAAAAAGAAAGAGAGATTTATCTCTCTTATGTGCGGTCCTTATTGTAAACCTTTATTCAAATAATGCTGTCAAAGTAGGAAACTTTTTCAATTCGAATTTTTTAGAACTATTTTAAATGATTTTTTTTAAGTTGAATCTTTGGTACTCGAAGAAATGTAAAGTTGATAAATCAATCCTCTTGAATCACTTAAAGATGCCGATTCAAAAAGAATTCATTTATCCGTTCTTATTTATCTTATTTTTTTATTCAAAAAAAACGTTGCATTCATACAATCAAATTGGAATTCTTGTTGATACTTTTTAAGAAAAACATCTCCCCATATATTATAGAAGAATAAAAGTATAGATTACTATGTCCCGACTGAACCAATGACTATTCATGATTCGATAATGGAATCATTTCCATACCGGTTCCAAATTAGAGGAATGTTATGGTAAAACTTCGTTTGAAACGATGTGGTAGAAAGCAACGTGCGACTTGAAGGACACGATCCGTTGTGGATTCTTACATCCACCATTTTTTATAGGAATGAAGGTGCTCTTGGCTCGACATCGTTTATTCTGTTCCACTAGAACCCCTCTTTCTTGTTGGGTTGTAATGTAAATAGTAGATGATGGAGCTCGAGTAGAAAGTATTGATTCATTTCTCGGGAGCAAGGATCTAGGGTTAATGCCAATCAATAAATTGGAACAACTTCGTAAGTATATCTTCGATATAGAAATTGAAAGGATCCAATTTTAGCAAGTTTCCAATCCAAAATAAAATTGGATTTGTTGGAATTGATAAAAATCTTTCGATACAAAGTGTATCACTATCACGCGGGAATCAACTGTTCGTATGATTCTTTGATAGAAAGAAATCAAAAAAAGGGTATGTTGCTGCCGTTTTGAAAGGATTAAGTATCACCGAAGTAATGTCTAAACCCAATGATTCAAAACAAAGATAAAGGATCCCAGAACAAGGAAAGACCCTTTCAATTGTCTCAATAACTGGATCAGAGACTGAAGAATCCAAATAAATAGGTTTTAAACGAGACAAACAACAAGGGGTTAAAGACCACTCAATAAATGCCTAAAGATTTTTCTTTGAGTTATTTAATTTAAAAGTTATCCAACTTGAGTTATGAGTACAAATGATTTTTTATTTTTAAGGAAGGAAGAATAAAAAAAAAGATTTAAATCATAGTCTAATTGATTTGATGATTTTATGGACCCATTTGCCATTAGAATTCTATACTATAATTCTATACATTGATGAATATAACTTAGAATCATTTTTGCTCGAGCCGTACGAGGAGAAAACTTCCTATACGTTTCTAAGGGGGGTATTGTTCATCTACATCTATCCCAATGAGCCGTCTATCGAATCGTTGCAATTGATGATCGATCTCGAAGAGAAGGAAGAGATCTTCAGAAAGTGGGTTTTTATGATCCGATAAAGAATCAAACTTATTTAAATGTTCCTGCTATTTTATACTTCCTTGAAAAAGGCGCTCAACCTACAGAAACTGTTTATGATATTTTAAAGAAGGCGGAGGTTTTCAAGGAACTTCAGTCTAATCAAATAAAATTCAATTAAATTAATTAAATACAAAAATAAGGGAGGGAGTGGTGACTCGTATATAGCTTTGTATAACCTTTCTCTACTATTTTGTTTTTCTTTCCCCTTTCTCTTGCTCTATTCGTACCTATTTATCACTGCTTCCATAGAATCCCATGTTCTA